TATAGCTATCCTTCCTCTGGCACAGCAACGGAGTCTCAATCGGTACTGAAATGCTACATAATTCTTTTCTTCTTTTTTTGTTTCTCGTCTATGCATAACTCTATGTTATTCAATAGATCAATAGAAATAAAATTCCTTATAAGATTTCCATTATCCATTATTGGATTTATAATAGAAAGTAAAGATCTTGGAAAAGCGTGAATCAATAGTTTCTAATAATTCATGAAACATGAAAGATATTGTAATATTCATACAATTCAACTATATGTATGCGAAATCCATAACAAACCCTTTTTATTGATTAAAAGTTTTTTTGTTTTTTGTTCGAATCCTTTTATTTCAAGTAATAGGTTGGTCATATAATACAATAAATATACTAATAAATATACTTTTAATATAAAATACAATTAATATAAAATACAATACTATAACAATAGTATATAATATTTAATGAAAGAAAAAGAAAGAGAACTCAGTTGGAACAATCCATATTCGTGATGGAACCGTTGTTGTATTAGATCCAAAACAAAAGTTCTTTTTTGACCGAACTAGAAGTATGGAACTCCATGATATGGAAAGACAGAATATGGAATCTAAAAAGATAATGGAAGTTGTTTGTCTTTGAATCGAGTTGGACCTGAAAAAAAATAAAATAAATAAAAAAGAAAAAAAGTCAAAGTTTTCTTTTTTCGATAGATCGCGGGACACCTTTTTTCTTTTCATTCGAGCGAGATATTATGGGCAATTAAGCAACCTATTACTGTACTGAGTCCAATGAGTTAAAATAAATAAGTAGTATCAGGCCCTTCGTTCCAAAATGGATTAGATTCTATTGAAAAAGAAAGGAAATAATCAAAATTTAATTTTCAAATCCAATTCTTTTTTTTTATTCCAAAATTACTTATACACTTATATTTAAATAATAAATAAATAATAAATAAAATATAATTCATTTCAGTCTTGAATGAAGTTACACGGCACAGTTCTTATTATTATTACTTTTACACTTTTACTATACTTATACTTTTACTATACTTATACTTTACTTTATTTACTTTTACTATTATCAACTCAAAAATTACACACCACAATAAATTTGTTGATTCCGAATCATAGGATCAGTCAATGTCACAGCGGGTGAATCGATTTTTTTCTACCTATGTCACTCTTAGTTAGTCTTATCTATAATAACAATAACTGATGAATATTGATTTTTTCTTACCGTCGGATTTTGTAAAAATGGAAATTTAGGTAAGTGTTTTATCAACATATGTAGCAAAAGAACATATCTAATTTAGCTCTTTCATGCTTACTATAACTAGTTATTTCGGTTTTCTACTGGCTGCTTTAACTATAACCCCAGCTCTATTCATTGGTTTGAACAAGATACGACTTATTTGAAATGAATTGAATGAAAAATTGATAAAAACAAATATTTCTCTGAGATTCCAGGTATTCTATGGTTCTTTCTCACATGAATTGTCAATTCTTGGTTATTGAGATTCATGGATAATTCAGATTAATATTTATAAATAGATCTTACCTCTCTTTTTATCCCTTTAAACAAACCGAAATGATTGAAGTTTTTCTATTTGGAATCGTCTTAGGTCTAATTCCTATTACTTTAGCAGGATTATTCGTAACCGCATATTTACAATATAGACGTGGTGATCAGTTGGACCTTTGATTGAGTAATATTCTTTCTTTTTTTGATTGACCTCCTTCCTGCAGGAGGTCAAATTCAAGTTGCAATTCAACTTTTTTGTTTTGTTAAAACATTTTTTTTTGATTCGACATCAAATAAACCGAATCACGCTCTGTAGGATTTGAACCTACGACATCGGGTTTTGGAGACCCGCGTTCTACCGAACTGAACTAAGAGCGCTTTCTTATGCTTATGACAGGGGATACGACTGTACTGTAAAGAAAAGTATTTCATCTACTCCAATGTATCTTGCATACATATAGTATAAAAAAACGGAAGATTATGTCCAATTTAAATCGATCTCAATTAATCCCTCGTTACTGCCCATAGGAGAAGTAATAGGTAGGGATGACAGGATTTGAACCCGTGACATTTTGTACCCAAAACAAACGCGCTACCAAGCTGCGCTACATCCCTTTTTTAATTGTTGTACAGTCTCATTGTACAAAATCCCTGTCTTGTTTTCCATATCGTAATTTTCTCCTCTATCTATATATAAAATATAAATAGAATTTTATTTTCTTGTCATTTCTTCTTTTTGGTTTCATATTTCATATAATAATAATAATAAAATTTTTAGATTTTTTCCTAAAAAAAAAAGAAAATCTCAGCTATTGCTTGATTGTACATATCTATTCTAGTTAGAAATTCCATTTAGTTAGGAATTCTGTGTAAAATAAATATAAATACAAATGATCTTGAACTACAGTATCTGACCATATATGTATTCCAATCTATAATAGAAGGAGGATTTTCAATGCGAGATATAAAAACATATCTCTCCGTGGCACCTGTGCTAAGTACTCTATGGTTTGGGTCTTTAGCAGGCCTATTGATAGAAATTAATCGTTTATTCCCTGATGCCTTGTCATTCCCCTTTTTTTGATTCTAGTTATTGATTTGATTGATATGCGAAGAAATGAAGAAAATTAAACATACAATTCTACGTGACTCAAATTTCGAATTTCGCCTCTCCTTTTTCAGTTCTTTAGGATAAGAAAGAAAAAGAAAAAAGTGTATTTAACCTCAGCAAAAATGTGGTAGATCGAAGATCGAGTTTGGGAGAAGAGAAACAAAAACGTGGATCCAGTCTAGGGCGAGTTCCACGAAATCATAGCATAGAAAGAAGATACTTAACTTAATTAAATTAACTATTAAATATTAAATTAACTATTAAATATATTTAAATATAAATATATATAAATATAAATATTTAAATAAATAGTAAATAGTAATATTTTTGGATTTAGGATAGGAACAATTGATAGTTAGAAAGAAATTGTATTACTTAATTATTACTCCATTAAATTAATACTTTATTAATTATTAATATTAATTATTAATATGAATTAATTATTAATATTAAAATTGTTACTCCATTATCTCCATTATTTCATTATCTCCATTATTTTATTAATATTAATTATTAATTATTTTTTTAATATTAATATATAACGAAATGATAATTGCTGCAAAATCTTTAGATTTAGAAATGTAATTTCTAGTTAGTAACTTCTATTTACTTTTTTATTTTTTTTGTTCTTTTCTTCTTCTTCAGCTCGGATTCGGATCGAAAAAAAATAGAAGAGTTAAGCCGATCAAAAATTCAAAGGAGGTTCATGGCCAAGAGTAAAGATGTCAGAGTCATAGTTATTTTGGAATGTACCGGTTGCGCCCGAAATGATATCAATAAAGAATTGTCGGGTATTTCTAGATATATTACTCAAAAGAATCGACACAATACGCCTGGTAGATTAGAATTGAGAAAATTTTGTCGCTATTGTCACAAGCATACGATTCACGGGGAAATAAAGAAATAGATCGAACGAACGGAACGCATGTGGGTTCTCTCCAAGGAAGAGGAAGAACTTAACATATGTTTAATAATTATACAAAATACATAATGTATACAAATCAAAGCCTATTTTGGTCGGATCTGAAGTGAATAAAGAAATAGAATTTTAGAGATAAGGAATAAACTATGGATAAATCCAAGCAATCTTTTCGTAAATCCAAGCGATCTTTTCGTAGGCGTTTGCCCCCAATTGGATCGGGGGATCGAATCGATTATAGAAACATGAGTTTAATTAGTCGATTTATTAGTGAACAAGGGAAAATATTATCTAGACGGGTGAATAGATTGACTTTGAAACAACAACGATTAATTACTATTGCTATAAAACAAGCTCGTATTTTATCTTTGTTACCTTTTCTTAATAATGAGAAACAATTTGAGAGAGCCGAGTCGATCCCCAGAACTACTGGTCCTAGAACCAGAAATAAATAAACATACTCTTCCTCTTCAATTGACTCAAAACTCCAATTGTAACTCAAGCTCAGATTGATGTTTTGTTCGAAAAGGCCTAGAATCTAGAGTGGTTCCTGTGTTATAAGAAACAAAAAATGGGAAATTTCTTTTTTTTTTTGAAACATGTTCGTTCATTTCTATTACTTATCTTAATCTTCAATTTTTTCTTCTATCTTCCCGGAGTTCCTTCTCCGGGGAATTATGTTTCACTCATTCCTGTACTGTATATTACTTTACAATCTACTTTATTTGATAATCTTGTTGGAAATCATGTAAAGACAATTCTTATTTGATATAGCTATTTGTGCAGGTATTTTACGATTAAGAAGCAATTGCTTCTTGTACAGATTGTGTATTAATCTACTATAACTATACAATACCTTATTCTCACGAGTTACTGCATTTATCCGAGTGATCCACAAACGACGAAAATCCCTCTTTTGCCTGCCTCTATCTCGATGAGAGGAAGCCAAAGCTCTCATTTTCTGTTGAGTAATCGTTCGAGTAAGTCTTGAATGAGCCCCTCTAAAGGTTGATGCAAATAAACGAATTTTTGTTCGACGTCTCCGAGCTGTATATCCCCGTCTAACTCTGGTCATTGAATCAAATTAAACCTTAATGAATAACTAATTGATTTCTATTCTTTTAGTCATCCTTTTCCCTTCCCATGGGCGATTAATAACAAAACGGATTATTCCGATATATAAAATATAAATTCCAATGGCTTTTGCTACTATAACCTTCCTAACCACGATTTTTTATTCCTTCCAGGCATTTCACCCGCAAATAAGAAATTCTAATGATACTAAAAAAAATAGTGGATTCCATCGTTTCTATGGTTACTTCTTAAACGGTGAGGTCCTCTCTATACACCGGAGCCTCTTCTTTCATTTAATCAAACGGTATTGTGAACTTGTATAGTTCACACTCTTTGGCTCTACTCATCAATTATAGAATAGAGTAATAGCTCTTTTCACAATAAGAGTTATCTATACAGTGACGGCATTTAATTAGGAAAGTTGGCTAGGTAGCTGACCCTCTTAGTCCGTTCTTTTAACAACAAAGAGGAGCATAATATTTTTGCTCCTTATCCTTATAATACCATTTCCTCCGCTTAATGGATAACTATTTGCTACCAATGGAGAATTGCTTTTCACCTCAAATCTAGGTGATTGGATTTGCACCAATGGAAACCATAAATTCTATACAAAATATAGGTATATGATAGATCTTTTCCATTTATCCTATTCTTTGGTACTAGTCATGGATACTGGAAAAATTGTCTCATTTGTTCGAACTCATGATCTGAACGAGTCGCACATACACCCTAGTACATGTTCCTCGACGCTGAGGACATCCTCTAAGAGCGGGAGATTTCGTAACATTTCTTATTGGCTGTCTTGCATTTCTAATAAGTTGTTTAATAGTTGGCATGTTGTATATATATGTATATATAGAATGGGTTGGTTTAGATCGATCTAAACCTGATGGTTGATGATTATGAATTTTTTCTATTCAATATAAAATTACAGAAAATTCGAATTATGGTTTGAAATGGATTTACACGAAATTCCCAGTATTTTTTTTTTTATTTTCGACCGCTACAAACAATATCAACAATGCCATGAGCTTGGGCTTCTGTTGCTGACATAAAAACATCCCTTTCCATGTCTTCGGATACAACCCATAAAGGCTTGCCCGTTCTTTCTACATAAAGCTTTGTGAGGGTTTCGCGAAGTCTCAGTAGTTCTTCCGCTTCCAGGATAAATTCCCCTGCTTGTGCTTCATAAAAAGCAATAGCAGGTTGATGAATCATAACCCTAATGATATTGATATAACATCATGAACGGCTCTTCTATCTCACATGATTGGGCTAAAGTAAGGGATAAAAAAAATAACAAGAAGAAAAAAAAAATAGAATTGAACAACCGTACAGGCATTTTTGTGTGTTGCATACGGCTCCGCAATGGAATTTACTTTATTCTTCTCTTCTATTCTATCGAAGAAAGAAAGAGAATCCCAGATCATTGAATGATCCATTTACCACCCTTCCTTTCGTGGGAGTAAAAAAATACTATGATGGTTCTGTTGCTTTATATTTATATATTTATCTCGTCTGTGATTTAGCAATCCCAAAGTTCCTTTCTGATACGATCGAATAAGGAAAGCTGATCTTTTTTTTTTTTTATTTTTGTACTCTTTCATAACATAAATATCAGAAATAGACTTCTGGTGTGGAAGAAAAAAGGTTTGTGACGCTGAAATGTACCCCCGACACATAAAACATAAAATGAAAAATCAACAAATCGGAAATAACCTTTGTTTCATACTACTATCTCGATACAAAATTTCATGTTATATGTTATGAAAAAACAATAATGGTTTGTTCATATCGAACTCGAAGTGCCATGCTATTATTACTTAATATTCAATATGGCGAAGGCATAGTCTTTCTTTTTTTTTTTCAAATAAAAACTCATTGGCGCCAAGCGTGAGGGAATGCTGAACGTTTATTTTTTGCTCCTCCGGCCAGAAGGAGAGATCCCATTGAAGCGGCTAATCCCAGGCCTATTGTACGCACATCGGGCGGCACATATTGCATAGTATCATAAATAACCATTCCTGACATTACCCATCCACCGGGAGAGTTTATAAACAAATAAAGATCCCTAGTATAACTTTCTGCACTGAGATAGAGCAGGAGAGCAAGAAGTTGATTCGCGATCTCGCTATCAACCTCTTGGCCTAAAAAAAGCAATCTTTCTCGATGAAGTCGGTTGATTAGGACAAAATTATATCCTTTTTGAACCGTACGTGCACCTTTGGATGCATACGGTTCAAAAAATATTAAATTTCGAAAAAAGAATCAATGTGTCGATTCCAGTTCTATTTCTTTTTTCTGTAATATTCTGTAATATGTAATAGGTTTTTTTGTTTTTCTAATAAAGGGTTTTTCTTCCATTTTTCAAAAAACATGAGATGCGTTTTGGCTTCCTTACCTATAAAAAAAAAGAATTTACTGAACTTATTGAAATTGAATTAATCTCTCTCATTGATGTATTGTTTCATCGACATTGAAATCACGATGTAATTTTCTTGTTCCTGAATGGGCCCTTTCAATTCTTTTAGGTTCATGTTCTACTCCGGGAAAAGATCTGTCCGAATTTTATTTGCACATATAGGGCAAATGATCTCAGTACCGCTTCTTTTTGTTACGACTTATTTTTCAATTCGTTTCATGCCTTTCCTCAACCATTCGATGTATTGATCATACTATTCTGTTGGTTATTGGTTGGACGTTTGAAATCACTCCTATAGTAAGGATAAGAATTGTTTATGATACAAGGGGTAATCGTACATTACATATATTACCAATTTGGTACCGATTTGGTATTTTCTGAACGGAGCCTGGATACTTTATTTTTATTTTTTCCAAGTCAACCATAAATTCTCCTAATTGATAATATGGATCCCCAATATAAAATATAAATAAATTGATCTAATTGCACTTCACGCTCCGAATGATTGATGGTTCACTCAATACAATATTTCTTGGGCGAAACAGAGGATATCTCGATCGGGGGAGAGAACGGGTAAATTCCATATGACCCAATATATCTGACAAGTCGCACTATACGTCAACCCAAGTTGCATCTTCCTCTCCAGGACTCCGAAAAGGTACTTTTGGAACACCAAGGGGCATTAAATTAAAGAAAAATTTTAGTACTATACTTCGCTTTAATATGGAAACGTAACAATGGCTTTATCGCCTTTATCTCCTTTTTTCTGTTTATTGTATTTTATACTTTTATACATGTATTTTTATACATAGATTGGAGGGTTTATAGAGTAAGACAGAATGAATAAAGAAAAATTTTAACTAACGGATCAATCGTTGGAACGATAAACAAATATCTATGCATTTGTTTCCTGAAAGTAAGACTAATCCTCCCATTGCGTATTGGTACTTATCGGGTATAGAATAGATCCGCTTCTCTTTGTTCTTACGAACAGAATTGTTCTATTATTTTTAATGGAACGGAATAAATATTAACCCTTTCTCATACAGAATCTACTGAAAAGGTTAGGTACATAGTATAGTCTTTTCCAATGCGATAAAATAAAGTGACATAGTGTCTATTTTTCTTTGATAAAGGGGTATTTCCATGGGTTTGCCTTGGTATCGTGTTCATACTGTCGTATTGAATGATCCCGGTCGATTGCTTTCTGTCCATATAATGCATACAGCCCTAGTTGCCGGTTGGGCCGGTTCGATGGCTTTATACGAATTGGCGGTTTTTGATCCCTCTGACCCCGCTCTTGATCCAATGTGGAGACAGGGTATGTTCGTTATACCCTTCATGACTCGTTTAGGAATAACCAATTCATGGGGTGGTTGGAGTATTTCAGGAGGAACTGTAACGAATCCGGGTATTTGGAGTTATGAAGGTGTGGCAGGGGCACATATTGTGTTTTCTGGCTTGTGCTTTTTAGCAGCTATCTGGCATTGGGTGTATTGGGACCTAGAAATATTCTGTGATGAACGTACGGGCAAACCATCTTTGGACTTGCCTAAGATCTTTGGAATTCATTTATTTCTCTCAGGATTGGCTTGCTTTGGCTTTGGCGCATTTCATGTAACAGGTTTGTATGGTCCTGGAATATGGGTGTCCGATCCTTATGGACTAACTGGAAAAGTACAACCTGTAAGTCCAGCGTGGGGTGCGGAAGGCTTTGATCCTTTTGTTCCCGGAGGAATAGCCTCTCATCATATTGCAGCGGGTACTTTGGGCATATTAGCAGGTTTATTCCATCTTAGTGTCCGTCCGCCTCAACGTCTATACAAAGGATTACGTATGGGCAATATTGAAACTGTACTTTCCAGTAGTATCGCTGCTGTTTTTTTTGCAGCTTTCGTTGTTGCTGGAACTATGTGGTATGGTTCAGCAACTACCCCAATCGAATTATTTGGTCCCACTCGTTATCAGTGGGATCAGGGATACTTTCAGCAAGAAATATATCGAAGAGTTAGTGCTGGACTAGCCGAAAATCTGAGTTTATCAGAAGCTTGGTCTAAAATTCCCGAAAAATTAGCTTTTTATGATTACATTGGTAATAATCCGGCAAAAGGGGGATTATTCAGAGCAGGGTCAATGGACAACGGGGATGGAATAGCTGTTGGATGGTTAGGACACCCCGTTTTTAGAGATAAAGAAGGGCGCGAGCTTTTTGTACGTCGTATGCCTACTTTTTTTGAAACATTTCCGGTAGTTTTAGTAGACGGAGACGGAATTGTGAGAGCCGATGTTCCTTTTCGAAGGGCAGAATCAAAGTATAGTGTTGAACAAGTAGGTGTAACTGTTGAGTTCTATGGTGGCGAACTCAATGGAGTCAGTTATAGTGATCCAGCAACTGTGAAAAAATATGCTAGACGTGCCCAATTAGGTGAAATTTTTGAATTAGATCGGGCTACTTTGAAATCAGATGGCGTTTTTCGTAGCAGTCCAAGGGGTTGGTTCACTTTTGGCCATGCTACATTTGCTTTGCTCTTCTTTTTCGGACACATTTGGCATGGCGCTAGAACCTTGTTCAGAGATGTTTTTGCTGGTATTGATCCAGATTTGGATGCTCAAGTGGAATTTGGAGCATTCCAAAAACTTGGAGATCCAACTACAAGGAGACAAGTAGTCTGATACAACATTGCTCTGGTATCTGGTATTTTTCGCCTCTTTTTTTGATTTGACAAAGGGTTAGGGTATTGAAGAAATCTTGACTTGAATCACCATCTTTTCTTTGACTCTTTCCTTTTCTTTATATGTTATATGGTAAATGATGCCAAATGAATAGGTGTGGAAGCTATAATTGTAAACCACAATCGAATCTAATCTATGGAAGCATTGGTTTATACATTCCTTTTAGTCTCGACTTTAGGGATAATTTTTTTCGCTATCTTTTTTCGAGAGCCGCCTAAAGTTCCAACTAAAAAA